TTTTTCAATTATTGAACCATTTCATTTTACCAAGTTCAATGTTATTCAGATTAGTCAACATTTCTATGTTTCGATGCAACAACAAGATGTTATTTGTAACAAGTAGTTTTGTTGGTTGGTTAATTGGTCACATTTTTTTCATGAAATGGGTTGGATTGGTATTAGTCTGGATACAGCAAAATAATTCTATTAGATCTAATGTACTTATTAGATCTAATAAGTACCTTGTGTCAGAATTTAGAAATTCTATGGCTCGAATCTTTAGTATTCTCTTATTTATTACCTGTGTCTCCTATTTAGGAAGAATACCGTCACCCATTCTTACTAATAAACTGAAAGAAACGGAAGAAAGGGGGGAAAGCGAGGAAGAAACAGATGTAGAAATAGAAACTACTTCCGAAACGAAGGTGACTAAACAGGAACAAGAGGGATCCACCGAAGAAGATACTTCTCCTTCTCTTTTTTCGGAAGAAAAGGAGGATCCGGACAAAATCGATGAAACGGAAGAGATCCGAGTGAATGGAAAGGAAAAAACAAAGGATGAATTGCACTTTAAAAGGACACGATATAAAAATAAAAAAAGACCTGTTTATGAAACTTCTTATCCTCCGGATGGGAATCAAGAAAATTCTAAGTTCGAAATAGATAAAAAAGAAAAAAAAAATCTCTTCTGGTTTGAAAAACCTCTTGTGACTATTCTTTTCGACTATAAACGATGGAATCGTCCATTGCGATATATAAAAAACGATCAATTGGAAAATGCGGTAAGAAATGAAATGTCACAATATTTTTTTTATACATGTAAAAGTGACGGAAAAGAAAGAATATCTTTTACATATCCACCTAGTATTTCTATTTTTATGGAAATGATACAAAGAAAGATATCTCTGTTCACAATACAAAAACTCTCTTCTGATCAATTGTATAATCATTATCATTTGAGTTCTATCAATGAACACAAAAGAAACAATTTAAATAAAAAATTGATAAATAGAGTTAAAATACATTAATAATATAAAAATTAATACATAAGATAAATACAATAAAATATAAGAAGAGATTCTACTCCCTCCCCCATATTTAATACTTTCTCCTACAAAAAAATTAATAATACCAACGCCATTTGTAATTCCATCAATTATCCATCTATCAAAAAAATAAGTTAATTCAGCCAATTTTCTTATACTCCCAATAAAAAATATTCTATAAAAAAAATCTATGTAACCACGATTATATGACCAATCATATATTAGGTATAGTAGTTTTTCAAAAAAAAATTGATTCTTGTTTTTTTTAAGAAAACTTTTAACAAATGAATTAAGAAAGTAAAAATTCGGTAAAGATGAATAATGGGGTTTATAGAAAAAAAATGCTATAAATATTCCCAAATAAGCTATACTGACTGAAAACGTAGCATTTTTAAAAAATTCATACCAATTCACTAAATTATTTGAACTTTCATGTAAAAGATTTATAGACGGAGTTAATAATTTGTCTAATATATCAAAAGAAATTCTTTCTTGATTCAATTGATTGAAAGGAATTCCTAGGATACCAACAAACAAAATAAATAAAGTTAACAAAAACATAGGAAAAAGCATAGTATTATCCGATTCATAAGGATAGGAAATAGTCTTTTTAGTATCACTATGAGAAATAGTAACAAAAGGTTGTATCGTATGTTTTTCCGTAGTATCAATTTGATATATCTTTTTCAAATAACTCTGATGATTATTCATTGTTAATAAGGATAATAAACAATTTTTTTTTCGCATTATTGTCGATCCTTCTTTACCCCATAAGCATATTGAATAAAGGAATTTATTTGTTTTTCCGCTATAATTTTTAAAATTAAGGTTTAAATGTCCTTCAAAAGTAAGTAAATAGATACGAAACATATAAAATGCTGTTAGTCCCGCTGTGGAAACGGCTATTATTCCAAAAATCGGTGAATATAACCAACTATCATTAAGAATTTCATCTTTAGACCAAAAACAGGCAAGGGGTGGAATACCACAAAGAGAAAGCGTACCTAATAAAAAAAAAATTTTGTAATTGGGACATGCTTTGTTAAACCACCCATAAGAACCATATTCTGACTTTTATCTGGAGAATATCCAACAACCAATTCCATTGAATGAATAATGGAACCTGATCCTAAAAACAACAAAGCTTTTGAATAAGCATGAGTAATCAAATGAAATAAAGCAGCTCGATAAGACCCTATACCCAAAGCTAACATCATATAACCCAATTGGGACATTGTAGAATAAGCTAAGCTTCTCTTAATATCTTTTTGAGCAAGAGCTAAAGTAGCTCCAAACAGTACTGTTATTATACCGATCAAAGCTATTATATTCATTATGTAAGGTATGACTATGAAAAGAGGAATAAACCGAGCGACAAGAAAAATTCCCGCTGCTACCATCGTAGCAGCATGGATAAGAGCCGAAATGGGGGTAGGTCCCTCCATGGCATCAGGTAACCACACATGAAGGGGAAATTGAGCAGATTTAGCAACTGCACCGGAAAATAATAGGAAGGCACATAAACTAGCAAAAAAAAGATGAACCTCATTATTAGAAATCAAGTTATTGAATATTTTAAACAAATCACGAAATTCAAAACTACCTGTTGTCCAATAAAGACCTAAAATCCCTAATAATAAACCAAAATCCCCTACACGATTCGTTACAAATGCCTTTTGACAAGCATTCGACGCAATAGGTCGTGTAAACCAAAAACCTATTAATAGATACGAACACATTCCAACCAATTCCCAAAAAATATAAATTTGTACCAAATTAGAACTAGTAACTAATCCCAACATTGAAGTATTGAAAAAAATCATATAAGCACAAAATCTCAAATATCCCTCATCATGAGACATATAATTGTCACTATAAATAAGAACCAAAATTCCAACAGTAGTAATTAATAATGACATAATAGAAGTAAGTGGATCGATCAAGTAGCCAAATTCTAAAGAAAAATCATTATTGATAGTCCAAGACCATACATATTGATAAACATAACTGTTACTTATTTGATGAATAAACAAATAAAATGAAAAAATCATCACTATACTTAAAAAGAGAACACTAGTAAAAGACCCTATACGGCGAAGTTTTTTTGTTGACGTCGGAAAAAGGAATAGTCCCCCTGCTAGTAACATAAGAACTGGAAGTGAAATAAAAGGTATGATCCATGAATATTGATATGTATATTCCATAAAAAAATCTTTTTTTACTATTTACTAATTTATTATTTCTGATTCACAAACTTTTTTTTCTTTTGAAAAAGGTCAGTTAATAACAAATTAAAATATGTACAAGTTAAATATAATTTTATATTCTTAATTATTCTTAATTTTTTCAAATACTTCAAATATTTCCAATCAAGAACTTAGAATTATTCCCATAATATATTAAAATCAAATTCTTAGTAAAAACTTCTATTTCTTTTTTTTTTCTGACGATATAGAAAATTACAAATTTTCATTATTTTTTTTACGCATTCCAAAACTTTTTATTTATAGAACAAGGTTTATAGAGGAAGGACAAATAATTATACCAAAAAAAAATTTGTATGAATTATAAACGATGGTCCAAACCCAAAAAAATAAGAACTTTTTTTTTAGTTCGTTTATTCAAAATCATTAACCAATTAACTTTTGAACTGAATGAATTTTTTTCAATTTTAAAAAAATTATATATACTATCCTTTGACATAAATTCATTTTTAAAGGATTTACTAAAAGAATTAGTAAAATATGAAACTTTATAAAAAAAAATATTCTTTTAAATAGAAAGGTTGAGTTTTTTTAATTTCCGATCTATTTTATGACATGTATATTCCATTCATATATAAATGGAAGGCAACGAAAATAGACAATGCCAGACCAGACCCGAATAGACTCTTTTCTTATTGTATTCTTTTTTGCAATAATAATATATTATTATTATACTTTTTTTCTTTCTTTTATGTTTGTTTCTCATAATATATTTTAATGAATTTTCATAGAATCCTTAGATTATGAAAGGAATCAAATGAAAAGAACAAATATATAATAAATAGTATATTAAAATATATAATAAATATTAACGAATCATTTTTTTTTAAGCAAAATATGTCTTTCACATCCAACTATAGAACTTAATTACTTATTTTTATTTTTAAATGGCAGTTCCAAAAAAACGCACTTCTATATCAAAAAAACGGATTCGTAAAAATATTTGGAAAAGCAAAGGGTATTGGGCAGCGTTGAAAGCTTTTTCATTAGCAAAATCTCTTTCTACAGGGAATTCAAAAAGTTTTTTTGTGCGACAAATCAAATAAAAAAAAAAAAAAAAAAATAAACATTCTAATAATCTGAACCCTTTTAACTCAAAAAAGACACTAGTTAAATTAAAAAGAATTAATTCAAAAAGCATTATTATTTCCTAATGGGATCTAAAGTWAATKMTTTTTTNTTTTTCTTTTAGGGTATGTAAACTAAAAAGAATTTTTTTTACTAAATTCTAAAAAAAAAATGATACTTTTTGAAAAAAAAAAACTTAACTTCAGAAAGTAAAAAAAAAAAAAAAGAATAAACAAGGTTTTACCTTTAATTTTAGTTTTAGCATGTTTGTTCTTTCGTTTTTGGGATGGGGAAAATAAGAATCCCCATCGACCCTAAACAAAAAGTTTTTTCTTTATTTTTATTTGATTATATATTTTATTTTAAAATTTCAGTCTAATTCTATAAATATAAATATAGAAAATCTAATAAAAAATTCTTTATTCAAAATGAATAAGTTATTAAAATTATGAAATTAGTTTTGATAAAATTGAAAACTTTCTTTTTTTTAATTGTCTTAAACTATTATCTGCCTAAATTTTGATTACCATGTATAATATATCTCTACCCCTACTCCTTTTAACCCAATTTGAAAAGTTTCTTTCTTCTTATCTTAATCTGTTTTTTATCTTCTTTAGGTTTAAGTGGATTTTTTATATTTATATAAGGAATCCTCTACTAATTTGAAGTGATAAAAAAAAGGATTCCTAGAATATTAATCAAAATATCTATAAATTTAGAAAAGGTTTATTCAATTATGGTACAATGGAAATTCTGATAGAAATAATAACTTTATTATTATAGTTAATATATTTAAATATATTATTAGATATTTGTTATATTATATAATCTATTTGCCCAATACTTAACAATACCTAATTAAATTAAATAAGTTTTCTAAATCATAAAAGAAATTCTTTACACAATAACAACTCTAACAATTAATACAAAGCTATACAAATAGTTCGATAAATTTTTTAAGTGTAATACTTAGACATAATGCTAAAATTGTAAGCGATACAAATATACAATTTTTTTTTATACAGTTTTTGATTTTCTAAAAAATATTACATTGAATTGATTCTTTCAATCTCGACGATTGAATCAAAATAAGTTATTATGATTTCGAGAAAGCCGCTATGGTGAAATCGGTAGACACGCTGCTCTTAGGAAGCAGTGCTAGAGCATCTCGGTTCGAATCCGAGTAGCGGCATGGCACCTTATATTATAAATTCAAAATATTATAAAAGAATAAGGTATTATAAAAGAATAAGGACTATAATAAAATAAATTCAGTTCCCGATTTCTATTCTTATAATTGGTAGATCCCCCCCCCCCTTTTTTTATGATATTTTCAACTGTAGAACATATATTAACTCATATATCCCTTTCAGTCGTATCAATTGTAATTACAATTCTTTTGATAACCTTATTAGTTGATGAAATCGTAGGACTATATGCTTCCGCGGAAAAAGGAATGATAGCTACTTTTTTTGTTATAACTGGATTATTAGTTACTCGTTGGACTTATTTGCAACATTTACCATTAAGTGATTTATATGAATCATTACTATTTCTTTCATGGAGTTTTTCTATTATTTATATGGTTACATATTTCAAAAAAAATAAAAACTATTTAAGTTTAAGTTCAATAACCATGCCAAGTACTATTTTTACCCAAGGTTTTTCTACTTCAATATTTTTAACTTACATGCATCAATCCGAAATATTAGTCCCGGCTCTTCAATCTCATTGGTTAATGATGCATGTAAGTATGATGGTATTGGGTTATGCATCTCTTTTATGTGGATCATTATTTTCATTAGCTCTTGTAGTCATTACATTTCAAAAAGTCATAAGAATTTTTTGTAAAAACAGTGTTTTTTTAAATAAGTTATTTTCCTTGGGTGAGATCCAATACATGAACGACGGAAACAATGTTTTAAAAATATTTTATTCTAATAATTATTACAAGTCTCAATTGATTCATCAATTAGATCATTGGAGTTATCGTACTATTAGTATAGGGTTTATCTTTTTAAGCATAGGTATTCTTTCAGGAGCAGTATGGGCTAATGAGGCATGGGGATCATATTGGAATTGGGATCCAAAGGAAACGTGGGCATTTATTACTTGGACCATATTCGCAATTTATTTACATATTAGAACAAATAAAAATTTTGAAAGTGTAAATTCTGCAATTGTGGCCTCTATGGGTTTTTTTATAATTTGGATATGCTATTTTGGGGTCAATTTATTAGGGATAGGGCTACATAGTTATGGTTCATTTACATTAAACATCTAATTGAATTGAAGAAAGGACCTAATGAATCGAAATATAGAATAGTATATATAAGAAAAATTCGTGTAAATCATGGAGAAAGAGAACCCTTTGAATCACTACATTACTTGATTCAAATGGTTCTCAGAAAATAAAAATGTATATGGTTGCAAGTCCAATTCATTTTTTTTTTCACTTATTTTCTACAACAAATTCCTTTTTAAATCATTATTATTGCAATATTGTATTACTGGTTTATTTTTTTTTTTATTTATGTTTATGAAAGAAAATTATCTATAAAAAGAATTAGCTAAAATAGCTTCAACTTTATCAACTGATAGTGATAAAACAAAATCTGGATAAATACCAATACCTATTATAGGTAAAAGGATAGAGATCGAAACAAACAACTCTCGCGGTCCTGAATCAAAAAAAGAATAATTTGGAACATTAAAAAGTTTGTATCCATAGAACATCTGGCGTAACATGGATAATAAATAAATAGGAGTTAATATCATTCCAATTGCCATTACAAAAAGAATTAATATTTTTGTCATTAAAAGATATTTTTGGCTGGTAATAATTCCAAAAAAGACTATGAGTTCTGCAACAAAACCACTCATTCCCGGTAATGCAAGGGAAGCCATCGATAAAATACTGAAAGTCGTAAATATTTTAGGAATTGGTATAGCCATTCCTCCCATATCGTCAAGATAAACAAGACGTATTCTATCATAACCTGTTCCCGCTAAGAAAAAAAGCCCAGTACCAATAAATCCATGAGAAATTATTTGTAAAATAGATCCATTGAGTCCCGCATCGCTTATAGATCCAATTCCTATAATTATGAAACCCATATGAGATACGGAAGAATAAGCTA